GCGAAATGCGATGATGCACGAAAGGATGTTTATCCAAACATTAATTGGTCGTGTATTAGCAGATGATATATATATAGGTTCGCGATGCATTGCCACGAGAAATCAAGATATTGGGGTTGGACTTGTCAATCGATTCATAACCTTTCGAGCACAATCAATATCTATTCGAACTCCCTTTACGTGTAGAAGTACCTCTTGGATCTGTCGATTATGTTATGGTCGGAGTCCGACTCATGGCGACCTGGTCGAATTGGGCGAAGCTGTAGGTATTATTGCGGGTCAATCTATTGGAGAACCGGGCACTCAATTAACATTAAGAACTTTTCATACTGGCGGAGTCTTCACTGGGGGTACTGCAGAACATGTGCGAGCCCCTTCTAATGGAAGAATCAAATTCAATGAGGATTTGGTTCATCCGACACGTACACGTCATGGACATCCTGCCTTTCTATGTTCAATAGACGTGTATGTAACTATTGAGAGTGAAGACATTAGACACACTGTGCGTATTCCGTCCAAAAGTTTTCTTTTAGTTCAAAATGCTCAATATGTAGAATCAGAGCAAGTGATTGCTGAGATGCGCGCGGGAACAGCCACTTTGAGTGTTAAAGAGAAGGTTCGAAAACATATTTATTCTGATTCAGAGGGCGAAATGCATTGGAATACCGATGTATATCATGCATCGGAATTTTCATATGGGAATGTTCATCTCTTACCAAAAACAAGTCATTTATGGATATTATTAGGGGAGCCATGGAGATCCAGTCTCGTTTCCCTTGCGATCCACAAGGATCAAGATCAAATGAACGCTCATTCTCTTTCTGGCAAACGAAGATCTATTTTTAACCCCTCAGGAACTACTAATCAAGCAAGATCCAAATTCTTTAGTTTGGAGTTTTCTGGAAAAAGGGGGGGTGGGAGTCCTAATTCTTCCGAACCTAATCGAATCATATGTACGGGTCTTTGTAATCTCAGATATACGGCCATTCTCGCCGAGAATTATGATTTATTGGCAAAGAGGCGCAGAAATAGATTTATCATCCCACTCCAATCGATTCAAGAACGCGAGAACGAGCGGACGCCCTCTTTGGGTCTTTCAATTGAACTACCGATAAATGGGATTTTCCGTAAAAACAGTATTCTTGCATATTTCGACGATCCGCACTATAGAAGAAAGCACTCGGGAATTACGAAATATGAGACAATCGAAATGCAGTCCATCGTCAAAAAAGAGGATTTCATTGAGGATTTCATTGAGGATGGAGGAGTCACGGAATTAGACCCCATAAAAGTAGATCGCTTTTTTTTTATTCCTGAGGAAGTGCATATCTTACCCGAATCTTCTTTGCTACTGGTACGAAACAATAGTATTATTGGCGTAGATACACAAATCACTTTAAAGATAAGAAGCCGAGTCGGCGGCTTAGTCCGAGTGGAAAGAAAAAAAAAAAGAATTGACCTTAGAATCTTTTCTGGAGCTATCCATTTTCCTGGAAAGACAGCAACGATCTCCCAACATAGTGGCGTTTTGATACCACCAAGAACAGGAAAGAGAAATTCCAAGGAATACAAAAAATGGCTCTATATCCAACGGCTTACACTTACTAAGAGAAATTCTTTTGTTTTGGTTCGACCTGTAGTCACATATGAAAGAACAGAGAGAATAAATTTCGTAAGACTTTTACCCCCGGATCTACTGCAAGAAAGCGATAATGTACAACTTCAAATTGTCAATTATATCTTTTATAGAAATGGCACGCTAATTCGGGCAAGTTCGGAGACAGGTATTCAATTAGTTCGGACTTGTTTAGTATTGAATTGGGCCCAAGACAAAAAAAGTTCTTCTATCGACGAGGCCCGGGCTTCCTTTATGGAAATAAGGACAAATGGTTTGAGTAAAGATTTTCTAAGACTCGACTTAGCAAAATCACCGATTTCGTATACTCTAAAAAGGAATGATCTATCGGGTTCAGGATTGATCTCCGAGAGTGAATCAGATCGCACCAGGATCAACCCCTTTTCTTCCATTTATTCCTATTCCAGGGCAGGGGGTCAAGAATCCCTTAACCAACAGCAAGGAACTATCCATACGTTGTTGAATCAAACTACGGAATGCCAATCTTTGCTAATTTTGTCATCATCCAATTGTTCTTGTTCTCGAATGGGTCCAGTCAACGATGGCAAATCTCCCGATGTGATAAAAGAATTCATTAACAAGGACCCCCTAATTCCACCTAGGAATTCGTTGGGCCCTTTAGGAACAGGGCGTCAAATTGCGAATTTTTATTCATTTTTCCATTTAATAACTTATAATCAGATCTTGGTAGCTAACTATTTTCAACTTGACAATTTGAAACCGACTTTTCAAGTACTTAAATATTATTTAATGGATGAAAATGGGAAAATTGTGAAGCCCGATCCGTGCAGGAACATCATTTTGAATCCATTTCGTTTAAATTGGTGTTTTTTTCATTCCAATTGTTGTGAAAAGTCCTCGACAATCATTAGTCTTGGGCAGTTTATTTGTGAAAATGTATGGATGGCCAAAAAAGGACCGCATCTAAAACCGGGTCAAGTTCTAATGGTTCAAGTTGACTCTGTAATAATACGATCCGCTAAGCCCTTTTTGGCTACGCCAGGGGCAACTGTACATGGGCATTATGGGAAAATGCTTTCTAAAGGAGATACATTAGTTACATTTATATATGAAAAATCAAGATCGGGTGATATAACGCAAGGTCTTCCAAAAGTGGAACAGGTGTTAGAAGTGCGTTCAATTGCTTCAATATCAATGAATCTCAAAAAGAGGGTGGAGGGTTGGAACAAATGTATAACAAGAATTCTTGGAATTCCTTGGGGATTCGTGATTGGTGCTGAGCTAACGATAGTGCAAAGTCGTATCTCTTTAGTTAATAAAATCCAAAAGGTTTATCGATCCCAGGGAGTGCAGATACATAATCGGCATATCGAAATTATTGTACGTCAAATAACCTCAAAAGTCTTGGTTTCCGAAGACGGAATGTCGAATGTTTTTTTACCCGGAGAACTCATTGGATTGTTGCGAGCGGAACGAATGGGACGGGCTTTGGAAGAAGCGATCTGTTACCGAGCTGTCTTATTGGGAATAACAAAAGCGTCTCTGAATACTCAAAGTTTCATATCTGAAGCCAGTTTTCAGGAAACTGCTCGCGTTTTAGCAAAAGCGGCTCTCCGGGGTCGTATCGATTGGTTGAAAGGCCTGAAAGAGAACGTTGTTCTGGGGGGAATCCTACCAGTTGGTACCGGATGCAAAGTCAAAGGATTAGTGCACCACCCTTCAAGGCAACATAACCCTATTTCCTTGGAAATAAAAGAAAAGAATCTCTTTGAGGGGGAAATGAGAGATATTTTTTTTCACCACAAAAACTTATTTCATTCTTTCCTTTCAAAAAATTTACAAGATACATCCGAACAATCCTTTCTAGTATTGAATGATTCCTAAGAGCAAATTCACCCTTTTGATTTTAAAAGGATCGATATTTGGATTTGATCCAGTCATTTGATTTGGTAATCGTAATCAAAATAATAATGAATAGAAAAAAATAATGGCTTGGCCCTGTCTCTAGGGCCAATCTCTGGTAGAAGGCAAGGTTCCATCGGAACAATTTTTTTTTCAGGGTACCCCGTCTCTTTTTGTTTTTTGAAAAAAAAAAAAAGAGGGGGAAGCGTGGGGAGAAATGACAAGAAGATATTGGAACATAAATTTGGAAGAGATGATGGAAGCGGGAGTTCATTTTGGCCATAATATTCGAAAATGGAATCCTAAAATGGCACCTTATATCTCTGCAAAGCGTAAAGGTAGGCATATTACAAATCTTATTAAAACTGCTCGTTTTTTATCAGAAACTTGTGATTTGCTTTTTGATGCAGCCCGTATGAAAAAACAATTCTTAATTGTTGGCACTAAAAAAAAAGCAGCTGATTTAGTATTACGGGCTGCAATAAGGGCTCGGTGTCATTATGTTAATAAAAAATGGCTCAGCGGGATGTTAACGAATTGGTCTACTACAGAAACGAGACTGCAAAAGTTTAGAGACTTGAGAACCAAACAAAAAACCGGAAGACTGGATCGTCTTCCGAAAAGAGATGCGGCTATATTGAAAAGACAATTATCTCGCTTGCAAAGATATCTTGGCGGGATTAAATATATGACAGACTTACCCGATATAGTAATCATAGTTGATCAGCACGAAGAATATACAGCCCTTCTGGAATGTATTACTTTAGGAATTCCAACAATTTGTTTAATCGATACAAATTGTGACCCCAATCTCGCAGATATTTCAATTCCAGCAAATGATGACTCTATCGCTTCCCTCCGATTTATTCTTAACAAATTAGTATTCGCAATTCGTGAGGGCCGTTCGGATTCTCTACGAAATCCGTAATTACTAAGAAGAGAAAGAACTTATGTCGTTTCGGAACTTTCATAGATTTCTCGAATCGCTTCCTATTTCTGAATCTCAAAAAAGAGATCAAAAGAATTGGGCATAGAATGTGATTAGTTGGTATTCCAAATATACGATTCAAGTAGTTAAGTCGAGCAATAGATGGTTGAATCAAAATAATTTCGTTTGAAGTTTTTTTGTCAGAGAGCAATATGAATCTTTTATCAGGTTCCCCCAACGTACTAAAAGGGTTATACGAGATTTCTGGTGTGGAAGTAGGTCAACATTTCTATTGGAAAGTTGGGGGGTTCCAAGTTCACGGCCAAGTACTTATTACGTCTTGGGTTGTAATTGCTATCTTATTAGGTTCCGCCGCGCTAGCTGTTCGGAAACCACAAACCATTCCGACCGGCGTTCAGAATTTCTTCGAATATGTCCTGGAATTCATTCGAGATGTGAGTCAAACTCAAATTGGAGAAGAATATGGTCCTTGGGTTCCTTTTATTGGAACTCTATTTCTCTTTATTTTTGTTTCGAATTGGTCGGGCGCTCTTTTCCCTTGGAAAATCATACAATTACCTCAGGGGGAGTTAGCCGCACCCACGAATGATATAAATACTACGGTTGCTTTGGCTTTACTCACGTCCGTGGCATATTTCTATGCGGGTCTTACTAAAAAAGGGTTAGCTTATTTCGGGAAATATATTCAACCCACTCCAATCCTTTTACCTATTAACATCTTAGAAGATTTCACAAAGCCCTTATCACTGAGTTTTCGCCTGTTTGGAAATATATTAGCTGATGAATTAGTAGTTGTTGTTCTTGTTTCGTTAGTACCTTTAGTGGTTCCTATCCCTGTCATGTTCCTTGGATTATTTACAAGTGGTATCCAAGCTCTTATTTTTGCAACTTTAGCCGCGGCTTATATAGGTGAATCCATGGAGGGCCACTATTGACTAGTTTTCGATTCGAAAGAGTCTTTTTTGAACTTCGCCCAAGGCAATATCGCCGCGGCTCAAACTACTCGACTTCGAAAAAACAATAGACCTACACTATATAGGATTTAGCGTACTAGTAAAAAAGATTAGGCTATTGAACAGAGAATTGTAAAAAAAGAAAAGAGATCGAAAAGATCTTTTGCCAAAGATTCGCCTTGGGTCCACTTATACCTATATTTCCCTTCCATGAATATTTTTTCTATGGGTTGACCAATCCCAATCGTCAACTAGAATGATTTCCTTGTGAATTGATTTGATTCAATGAGGGGTCAAAAAATCTTTCAAAAATACGAAATTGAATTTGATCAATCACTTTTTCTGCAATGCTTCTATAACGACTCAATTTGTCCTTTTCGAGTGTATCCATACAAGATCATGATAAAGAGCGGGAAAGAAGAATTTACAAAAACGGAATTTTTAAAAAATTAAAAATGGGCTGGTTCGAAGAGGGGAGTCTATCGAATTGAATGGCGTTAAGGCAACTCTTGTAACTGTGTCGACGAATGATTCTCAAATCCGATTGGCTCTAAGATGGATGAAGAGTTGGTTTCCATTCGGAAAGAAATACGTGTATATGGTATATTAGCTAGTTCGATCTGAATTAACGATCTATCTAATTTGACCTCCGAATATGAATTTATGCGTCGATTCTCCTAGGAGAAGTTCGTAGTTATTTCGACTGGATAATTCGTAGCGATGGAAGAATTAAATCCTAATTCATTGGTTGAGCGTATCATTAACCATTTCTTTTTTTGGGACGAGGAACTTATCATGAATCCACTGATTTCTGCCGCTTCCGTTATTGCTGCTGGATTGGCTGTAGGGCTTGCTTCTATTGGACCTGGAGTTGGGCAAGGTACTGCTGCAGGCCAAGCGGTAGAAGGTATCGCAAGACAGCCCGAGGCTGAGGGGAAAATACGAGGTACTTTGTTGCTTAGTCTAGCTTTTATGGAAGCGTTAACAATTTATGGCCTGGTTGTCGCATTAGCACTTTTATTTGCGAATCCTTTTGTTTAATCTTCAAAATATGAAAACATTTTTTGCAGTTTGGATGGATTTTTCCTTCTGCTTTGCTTTTACAAATTCTCTCAAGAATTCAGTCTTACAATTCCTCATTCGTTGAGAAAATAACCCACGGGAAGGGCTGATTTGCGGATGAGGAATTAGCATACCGACTCGCTTTCAGCCTTCCCCTTTGTAGGCCAAGAAGGCCCTTTTTAGGAAGGGTTGCAGCGGGGAATTCAGAATTGATTCTCTAATCAACTCGATTTGCGAGTCGATTTCGAACTAGGAAGAAATGGGAAACTAAGAATGATTATCCTCTTGATTAGTTGCGTCATTACCCAACCAAGATGCGCCCCGAAAAGAAAGGGGGCGAAGTGATCCAAAGTGATACAAAAAAACTTCTGTTCGATTTTTGAGTCTATCTATAAGAGGAGATCCTATGAAAAATGTAACCGATGCTTTCCTTTCTTTAGGCCACTGGCCCTTCGCCGGGAGTTTCGGGTTGAATACCGATATTTTAGCAACAAATCCAATAAATCTAAGTGTCGTGATTGGGGTATTGATCTTTTTTGGAAAGGGAGTGTGTGCGAGTTGTTTCTTTCACGAATAGGCTGGATCCAACCAGTTGTACTTTTTCCGTTAGAACGAGGAACGAAAGGTGCATGAGCTTGCGAATTCCTTCTAAATAAACTAAATAAAATAAAGGAAAGAAATTAAGAAATTATATGGAAGAACCATAGCATTTCGTAATTCATTGGTCAATAGACTTTGATTCTCTATCACCTAATAATGTGGGATCATTAACATGGTTAAAGCTAAAGCATTTGAAGTCCAGACGCAGCATGGTACTCTTTCTACCACTCAATTAAAATATCGGTGAATATAGAGATGGCTTCAAAAAAAATCATTTTATTGCTATAAAACACTCATATCAATAACCTGATTTGAAACTACTTATTGGATTTTATTCCCTTTGTAGACAATGCTAAATGGACAACCTATCTATTATTGTGTTTTAAAGTAAGAAACTGTTTTTGGATTGAAAAAAGAAAACGAAACAACTTTGCTGA